AAAGGGCATCCCGATTTGAATTGGATCTCGATGAAAGAATACATCAATGAGAAGTTAGTTTGAGAAGTTTAATGAATTCTTTTTTCGAATTAAACGGGTCAAAATTCATCTTTCTTGAAAAATGGAAGAAAGGACTGCAATCTACACATTGATTCTTAGCAATTGATTTTTTTTGAACCGTATGCCTCAAAAGGTGCATGTGCGCTTCCTAAGGACTAGAATTTTGTCCTAATCAATGGACTTTATAAACTAAGAATACTTTTTTTATGTCAAGAAATTAATAGCAAGCTCTCGACTAGCATTACCAATCTTTTGATACATCTCAATACAGAAGATTACTACACCGGAGATTTTTATTTTTTTATAAACTCTCAGGGGGGATGGATAATCCCAGGTATGAGTATTTATAATACTATGGACACAGTGGACGCAGGTGTACGAACAGTATGCATCGGAATAGCCGCTTCAATGGCATCTTTTATCCTGGCCGCGGGAGACAGTTTCAAACGTTTCGCATTCCCTCACGCTTGGCGCCAATGGTTTTATTATTATTATATTATTATTACATTATTACTATAACTATTACATTGTTTTTTGATTTGAAATTGAAAGAAAAAAGGAAAACTATGCCTTCGCCATATTTAATATGAATATTAAGTATTAAGTAATAATAGCATGGCATGTCGAATTCGATATAAGTAAATTAGAGGATAAAATATTATCCATTAAAAAAGATTATCCATCGAGAGAGTAGTATGAGAAAACGAAAGGTTATTTCTGATTTGATCTTATTATCCATCTCGGAAGCCGATTTCCGCGTCGCAAACGCTTTTTTTTATACCATAAGGCCTTTATTTAGAAACACTCACTCCTCTCCTTTATGTCTTTAACGCTTCTTTTTTATGTTATGAAAGAGGATAAAGAAACAATGAAACTTTGGGATTGCTAAATCGTCGATGAAATCATGAAATAAAGCAACGGAGCCACCATAGTATTTTTTTAACTCCTAACACCCCAAGCCAAGAAGGGTGGTTTTTACCGATCTAAGTCGGATATGGTCCCTTTTGTTCTTCCGGAAAAGGCCAAAATTCTCTTGCGGAGCCGTATGCAATATGCAAAAAATGCCTGTACGGTTCTTCAATTCGATTTTTTTCTTATTTTCTTATTCTTTTTTATTCTTGTCACCTTATTCTGCGAGATAAAGGAAACTTTTATTATCTTATATCAGCAGGGTAATGATCCATCAACCGCGTGGTAATTTTTACCCCAACGACGACGACGACGACGACGACGACGACGACAACGACGACAACGACGACACCGACGACGACGACGATGGCGATTACGTTGACATTGACGTTGACACCGACGACGACGACGACGACGACGACGACGACGACGACGACATCCAATTATTCATGGAAATCCAAGAACTACTGTTCATTCAGGAAAACATCGTCAAAATTTATGCAGAAAAAACAGGTAAACCTTTAGAGATCATACTCGCAGACCTAGACAGGGATTCTTTTATGTCAGCAACAGAAGCCCAAGCTCATGGAATTGTTGATTCTGTAGGAAGGAAGGAGTCGGGAAGGTAGGAGTCCTGATCTTGTAGGAGTTACATAAAAAATAACAGGAATTTCATACAAATCGTGGTTGGGGTTGGGGTTTCATATTTTATTCTATTCAAATTAATAGATTAATAGAATGTTAATATAGAAAGAATTCCGAATCCTCCGGATAATCATCCGGTTAGGAGCGACCTAAACCAACCCATTATGCATATGATTCATCATGCCAACCGTTAAACAACTTATTAGAAAGGCAAGACAGCCAATCAGAAATGTCACCAAAGTCCCCGCTCTTAGAGGATGTCCTCAGCGCCGAGGAAGATGTACTCGGGTGTATGTGCGACTCGTTCGGATTGTGGATTGGAACAAAAGAAAGGAAACGCATTTTCCACTATTCGCGATCAATACCGATGAATAGGATAGAATAGGAGAACCCCCCTCACTATCTAATATCTAAAACACTATCTAAAAAAAAAAGATCTATCATATCCTTCTACTGTGTATCAAATTTATGGTTTCTATTAGTGAAAATTCAATCATCTCCATTTTCAAATTAAAATGCGAAAGAATTCCCCATTGGTAGCAAATGATTAGCCGTTAAGCAGGGGAAATCTTATTAAAAAAAGGAAAAGGCAAAAATTCATGCCTCTACTCTTGCAAGAACGGACTAACAGGGTCAGCTAATCAGCAAATCTTCATAATTAAATACCGTTACTGTATAGATAGATCTCGTTGTGAAAGACCTATTACTGGATAATTTCTGGGTAGAGCCAAAAAAGTGTGAACTGTACAAGTTAACAATAGCATCGATTAAATGATTATTAAAGGAAAAGAGAGGGCTCCGGTGTATAGGGAAGACCTCACCGTTTAAGAAATAACCATAGAAACGAAGGAACCCACTATTTCTTTATCCATTTCTATTTACTACTTATTGTTATTTATTATATTATGTTTTTGTTTGATACTAGGTATCAATTGATACTAGGTATCAATACAATTTCTTATTTCGAGGCGAAATGTCTAAAAAAAAAATAAATAAAAAATCGTGGCTAGGAAGGTTAGAGTAGCAAAAGCTGTTGGAATTCTTATTTTATACATTGGAAGAATCTGTTTTGTTATTCTAGAAAAGTGGAAGGGAATAAAATAACTGAAAAAAAAAGAACTCAATTAGTTATTCATCAAAATTTCGTTTATTCAATGACCCGAATTAGACGAGGATATATAGCTCACAAGCGTAGAACAAAAATGCGTTTTTTCACATCAGGTTTTCGAGGAACTCATTCAAACCTTACTCGAACTATTATTCAACAAAAAATGAGAGCTTTCGTCTCGGCCCATCGGGATAGAGATAGACAAAAAAGAAATTTGCGCCGTTTGTGGATCACTCGTATAAATGCAGTAATTCGAGAAAATCCGGGATTCTATAGTTATAGTAGATTAATAAACAAGCTGTACAGAGGACAGTAGCTTCTTAATCGTAAAATCCTTGCACAACTAGCTATATTAAATAGGAATTGTCTTTCTATCATTTCTAACGACATCTTAAAATATAAGGAGATTGGAAGGAATCCATCGGAATATTTTCCATAGAATTCCTTGGAGTTGGAGAATGAATTGGGGGAAGGTAGAATAGAAATAAGTATGATAAAATATGATGATAATATGATCAAAAACATTCACTAAAAAAAGAGCTTTTCTTCTTCCAAAATTCGTTTTTTTACACCACGACAATAAAATCTGGATTCTCGGATTTTTCGAACAAAACCTCAATTGCCGTTTGAGTTGGAATTTGAATTTGTATTGGATTCGTTTTTTGTATCTTTATTCCATTGCTTTTTTGTAGTGGATTCTTTTGTATTGGATTCGTTTTTTGTATTGGATTCGCTTTTTGTATTGGATTGATTTTCTTTTTTCCATTGGTTTTTTGTAGTGGATTTGCTTTTTGTATTCCATTGATTTTTTGTATTGGATTTCTTTTTTTTATTCCATTGGTTTTTTGTATTTCTGGCTCTAAGATCGGCAAGCCTATGGGCCGATTTGCCTTTTTCTAATTTGCTTTGATTATTAAGTGCATTATTAAGAAAGGGTAATAAAGATAAAATACGAGCTTGTTTTATAGCAAGAGTAATTAATCGTTGTTGTTTTAAAGTCAATCTATTCACCCGTCTAGATAATATTTTTCCTCGTTCACTAATAAATCGACTAATGAAACTTACATTTATGTAACGAATTCGACCCCCCATTTGGATCGGGGGCAAAGGCCTACGAAAAGACCGCTTGGGCTTAAGAAAAAGTCGCTTGGATTTATCCATGGTTTGTTTCTCCCTTCTTTGTATTTCGAAAATTCGATTTCGTTCGACCGCATTGGCTAATGATAATTATTTATAATTAATAAATAATAAATTAATAAATAATAATATAGAATTTTGCTTGTTTATATTTTTATGTTTAAATATGTATTAACATATGATATATTAATATTTCATTTTTCTTCTTCTTTTGTAAAGGTCACATGCAGATAATCGATTCCGTCTAGTTCTTTATCTCTCCATGAATTGTATGTTTGTAACAATAGGGACAGAATTTTCTCAATTCCAATCGACTGGGCGTATTGTGTCGATTCTTTTGAGTAATATATCTGGAAATGCCTGTTGATTTCTTATTAACGCTGTTTCGAAGACAACTGTTACATTCCAAAATAACCCGCACTCGGACATCTTTACCTTTACCCTTGGCCATGAACCTCCTTTTTTTTATTCACTCAACTCTTTGATTTTCCGATCCGAAACGACGAAGAAAGGCACGAAAAAAATAGAAGTTGCTAACTAGAAATCCAATTATGAGAGATTTTGTTGCAACCAATATAGTCAAAATAAGTACTACAATAATCTTTAATTAGATTATACTAAGTATATCTAAGTGAATGTATAGAATAAAGTGAATAAAGTGAAATGCAGGGAGTGTACAACTAACTAAATGCACTTTTTTCTACACGACGAAATACATGTCTAATTTACATTAGAAGTTTCGATTCAAATTGCAGTACAATATTTGCATTTTAGTTAAACATCTTGTATGATACTGTTTCCCAAACCGCATTTGCACTTCTGTTCTCTTAATTTAATTGAAGGTAATTTACTTTAAGCCCGCCCCCAAGTTACGAGGTTCGCTGAGGGGATAATTTACTTTTATTCTTTTTCTATTCGAACTTATTCGAATAAAAAGAGAGGGGAGGTAGTATTCACAGATATTTCATTGTATCTCTAATCTTCCTCACCCCCCGTGTTAATAACTAGAATGAAAAAAAGGGGAATGTCAACGCATCCGGGAAAAAACGATTGATCTCTATTAAGAGACCTGCTAAAGAACTGAACCATAGGGTACTTATTACTGGCGCCACGGATAGATATGTTTTTAGATTTCGCATTG